TTAGATAGAATTCTAGGTATTCCTTTCATCGTACCAAACCTCTAAAGGAGGTTTGGTACCTTATCTGTCTTTGTTCATATCCACATTATAAGATATCGAGTTTTTTACTGTTGTATTTGAGGATATATAAGGAATTTGAATTAGATATGTGCATCCAGCAGGAATTGAACCCGCGAGTTCGCCAATTATGAGTTGGGCGCTTTAACCATTCAGCCATGGATGCTGGAGAAAAGCTCATCCGGAATAATCAATTCATTCGATAATATGAGTGAGTATCGACTTAGGGTAGCCAAGTACTCATATCCCAATCATGCCAAACATAGAAAATGCAACGGAAAAACTTGTGGGAGTGAGTACCGATCTTGCAACACTTGGATTTCCTGTTGGATTTCCTGGAATAAGTCGCCCACATTCCGTAGGATGAACAGAAAACAACTCTTTTCTTGAAAGTAATGTTGATTAGATAGATTTTATGGGCGGACGTAGCCAAGTGGCTCAAGGCAGTGGATTGTGAATCCACCACGCGCGGGTTCAATCCCCGTCGTTCGCCCGGGCCATAATCTTTTATTTGGTTGTTTGCGATTTTTCGATCGTTGACGCAAGTTCGATGAAGTGCGAAGGTTTTTATTTTATTTTATGTCTTTTCATCCATCACAAAGATCATTCTACCTTTTCCAGAAAACCAAAAACTAGTCAAAAAACCTTTCGAAAAAATCCAATGGTTTATTATATGGAATTGAGAGGGATCTATCCATATTTCACGTAATAAAATATAGAATTGTAAAAGAGGGCAAAAACCAATGATACAAGAACAAAAAAGCAGACTCTGGATCTCGGAAGAAAGGACCTCGGGAAAATGTCCAAGAGAGTCCGGAATTAAACAACCCATATCAAGCCTCTTGACCTGGTGGTTAAACTTTTTCAAACAAATACAAAGCTCTTCATTCGATCCATGGACTGAATTGATTTTGGTGAGGTTTTTTACTCAAATTTTGTCCCATCGAGAACGTCTTATTAAGTTCTTTGACTTTCGGATTCTCAGTACGTTACTTTTACGGGATCTACGTAGTTGTAGTTCCAAAAGCAAAGTTGTAGTATTACTTACATTACCAGTCCTTATATATAACCTAAAAAAGAAAAGTCTGATTGAAAGAAACAAATACTATTCGATCAATCTATTTGATCCTATATATAACTCCATGGAAATTCGAAATGAAACATCATCGGAAGCCAATTTCACTAGAAATTTGTGGATCTTTTCGCATCTTTTTTTGTTTTTTCCAAAATCTAGCCAATTGGAAAAATTTTCAAATGGGTATGACGCGTGTCCAGGAAATTTTCCAATGTCTTGGCCGAAAGAAGTATTGAAAGAAACCAAAAGGTCGTCTATAAAAGAGAATTCATTTTCAAAAGAAACAAAAAAATTCATTGAGAATTGGACAAAAACAATTCGTTATTCTGTTTTTGACATATTGTCAATAGATGAATATATGGTTTCTCGTACCACTAAAGAGCCCGTGGAAAATTTCCAATGTTGGAAAAGACAACAAAATGTTTTTCAATATTTGAGAAGATTAGAAAGGAAAAGGAGAGCGGATTTCTGGAATATCAAAACGAAATTTCCAAATCCGAAATTGGCTATTTCATCAGATCCTGGATGTACTACGATTAGACAAAATCAGAGGGATATAAACCAATTCCTTTGTAGTCGAGTTAGAAACAGTTCGTCTTGGAATCTCTTTTTTTCTTCATTCTGCAAAGAGCGCCTATTCCATTTTTGTCGATTGAAACCAATCGTCCTAAAAAGAACAGATCGATTCACTCTATTACTGACTAATCCTAATCAGGTTTCTGCTAATAATACATTTGCCTTCGCTCAGAGTCTATTCTATGAACTTCACAAGAACAGATTAGGGAATCAGATTTTCGACCACAGAAAAAAATGGAAGAATCCATGGTTCAATATGACTGAGAAAGAGAATGATTCTTTCGATCGAATAATCAACCAAACCGTATCGATTTTCCCCGTAGGGGAAAATACATTCCATTTAATGAACACGCGCACTCAGGCTTGGGTATTTCCAATAGATGACATTCTTTCAAATTGGAATAATGGAATGAAAAATACAATGAACCAGCATTCATTAAATTGGAGAAAAGGTCAGAAAGAATGGTTAGATTGTTTGATTCTTAGAACTTCGAAATATATCAATCAGAAATTGCATGTATACAAATGGTCCGATCAATTCGAATACTTACAAAAGTATTCGAACCATCTTGTTTGTTTCGATCCAAAGGAATTATGTATTAAAGAAATATTTCTTAAGATTGCTTTGATTCTGTTTTACGCTCCGGAAGAGACGGAAATGAAGAACTTATGGAACAACATCGATATTTCCATAGACATTTCTCCTTATATTGATAAACTCATTTCGGATTTGATTATTTTCCTTTCTCAGTGCGGCCCTGAGGACAAAGTAGTCTATCCGTGGTGGTTTAGAGAATTTCTTGTTCGAATCGTTAAACCCAAAATCCAGTGGTTGGATAACCAGACAAAAGTCTCAAAGATCGATGAAGGAACAATAGCAAAAATTGCTTGGAATGAGCCATGGATTATGGACATTTTTGATAATGAAAGCAATTCGTTGTATAACACGGATTTTTCGACGATATATCGAGACAATTGGGTGAATCCTGTAAAACTATCGAATCAAAGTTCATTGAGAGCTGCTTTTGACAAAGCGAATACACTTCAAATTTTGGATTATTTACGTCATCCTCGGTCCAATTATAAGAAAAGATTACCTTCTTATATAGAAGAAAGAATTCAAAAGAATCTTACATATGTACAATTATTCCATTTCCATCTTTTGCCCATCTGCAACAATATGTTTTCTTTGTCGCTTGATGAAATAATACCTGTTCAATCGGAGAAAGAGGCTGTTTCACTCATAGAGTCCCAAGTATCCGACATATTTTTACCTAAGTATTTACAACGAAGTAGTGACAAAACATATGTATTAATCTATGAATTGTACGAGTTATTAACTCGATGGAATCCTTTTGTTCATGACAACAGAGCCTCGATCGAAGAGATTTGTACAACGCCTTTACCAAGATTCCAAGTAGTCAATTTGGAAAATTTCCATAGATCTTATTTTGATTTTGAAGAAAAAAATCTTGATCAGTCTCCGAAAAATTTCAGTTCAAACACGAGTTTGATTCAAACTCAATCCTATAAAGATGATTTCCTATCGGAAATCTTTCCGAATAAGAACCAGGAAATATTTCATCAGATTCCAGACATGTTTACCAAGTCTAGTTCAACAGAGAGTTTCCAAAACATAGCGGAAAACAAAGCTCTAGATAAGCTTTGTTTTTCATGGAAAGAGAAACGAAAGATTTTCTCATGCCGTTCACCACATTGTTTTCATGAACTCGTTAATAAACAAGAGATATATAAGATTGATACTCATTTTTCCAAATGGAATTTGCTTCAAATGTATATGCCATGGTTTTTTACTTCTATATGGTGGAAATACTTTGGGGATACACTTTTTGATACTTTTCCGTATATATTGCTATATAGCTGTGACCAAATAGTATCTATTTGGCAAGATATTAGGCATAGATCGAAGAATATCTTGCGGGCACTTTCTCATGAAGTATGGTTCATTCTACAATCCAAAATACAACGGAATTGGAGAAGGATTCGACTTCATCCGCCTCTGAATGAGTTGGTTCCTTGGTTAGTTTCTCACGGGGAGCTCGTGATCGAAGAACTCATCAAGAAAAAGTCGATATGGAAACTCTTGCGATTAGCAAGGAAGGACGGGGAGTCTTGGATCATTCTCTTGTGGTTCGTCCTTGTGTTTTTCTTTTTTCCGTATTTTTTCGTTGTTTTCTTCAACTGGATTTCTTTACTGATACAGTTGAATTTTCTCGAGTTCGGACTACATTCGGATCCAGCTTTGCTACGACAATGGTGGATGGAAATAAAAAGATATAGCGAGTACCCGAAGGATTCTTTGGAAAAACCGGATTGGGTAGAACCAATCGATTCGGTAATACTGGATTTAGTCAAACCAATCTTCGAAAGAAGTACTTGTGTTGTTCCTTATTTGGCTGCTATTGATACTTCTAATAGCTTTGAGTACCCGGAGGAAATAAGGGATTGGACAAAACAAATCTTCGGTTCTACTAGTGATGATGATTCTGTTTTTTCTAAATCTAATAATTATGATTTTTCTCATTTTACTATTTTGGCTAAGAAGGATGAACCAATTTGGACGCAGTTGGATGCACATAAATATGAAGAGGGGTTTACTTTTTGGTTCGCCTTTAGAATTCTAAATCAAATTGTTTGCTTTTTGTCAAACCTCCGGGAATGGTATTGGTTGATGAGGCTTAGAATGACTTATTTTTTCATACTAATAAGTCACAAGAAGAATCCGCGTGCATTCGATCGATCCGTGACAATATTCGACTTCGTAATCGCAAAGCCCAGTGGTGGAAACTCGAAAATTCCATCTTTTTTTTCATCAAGATTATCATCAGATGATTATAATAATAATAATAAAAAAGAGAAGAAGAAAGATACAATTGATCTACTTCTGCTTCTAAGAACAGAAAAAGAACTCTCTCAAAATTCTCAATTTGAATCGAATTTTACCTACAGGCATTCTATCTTCGAAGGTTATCAAACCACGGAAGAGCCGGGGTTTATGTACTTACGATATTTATCTGACATTTCGCAAAAAAATATAATGAATTACAGGTTTGATCGTTTAGCAGAAAAATGGGTCTTCTTCGCTTTTTATCAGAAGATTGCCAAATCTAACCAAAACCTATTTTCTAAAGCTAGAAAAACTCCTCCTTTATTATTAGGACCATCCCTTTCCAAGGGGATTTTACTGATAGGTCCTGAGGAAACTGGTCGATCCTATTTGGTCCAAAGTCTAGCAGCAGACTTTTATATTCCTTTAATAAAAATCAATCTGGAATGGTTCTTTGGGAAAACTTTCTCTCAATTCCATCGGACTTTGACAATGGCAGAAATAATGTCTCCTTGCATAATATGGATCCCAAACATTCATGTATTGGAACGGAATACTCGCACTTCTATCATCAAGATGGATATCATCATCAAGAAGAAGGCGTTGCTTCATCGCTTATTGGACCATATGGATAGCTGTGATGAGAACAGTTTTACTAGTAGAAGAAATATTGTTTTTATTGCTTCGACGCATATTCCTAGAAAAGTCGATCCAAATCTAATGACTCCAAATCGATTGGGTCAATTCATCAATATTCGGATGCTTCTTGTATCCCAACGAGAAAAAGAATTTTCTATTCTTTTACGTAGGAAAAGATTTTTTTTGAACAAAGAATTGTTCTACCTCGATGATTTTGGATCTAGAACCATAGGTTATAAGGCACGAGACCTGGCAGGACTTGTCAATGAAACCGTAGCAATTAGTTGTTTGCGAAAAAAATACGTTATAGACACGAATACAATTCGATTGTCTCTTTATAGGCAAACTTGGGGTTTACGATCTATAAATCAGGGTGTTGTATCCGTTCTAAAACATCATGAAAGACTTCCCTATAAGATAGGAAAGGCTATTCTACAAACTACACTTAGAACGAAATTTTCTCCTGTACCTATGGCAAAAGATTTTTGGAAAAAAAATTTTTATTATTTGTCTAAATGGTATTTAGAACCTTCGATTGCCGAAACAACTATCAAGGAATTCACTATACTCCCTCCTATTTTGGGTTGCTTGGCCGGATCAGCTGCTCGGGATTCTTGGTTGCTGATATCGGAACCAAATCAAGAGAATTGGACTCCTCTCGATAGACTCGTTGAACATGATTTCCATCTAGCTTCTAGTCTTTTAGAAAGTCTTCTGGTGGAGTTTCCGTGGTTAGGAATATATCGAGGTAAGTCTGATAAGAATCAAATCCCACCATTCGATCCTCTGCGCAAAACGAAAAATCATCAGTATACGATGCGAACAGGGTTTTCGTCTCTAGTTCATGAAATAGGTCTAGATGCTCAACTCCAAAAGGATGAAGAATTCGATGAATCATTGGTTTCGTCTCCTAGGATCTGGCGTCTTAGTTTTCTTCGCAGTAATCGATTTGATCGGATAAAAACATTCAATGAATTGGGATTGCCGGAGCAAGTCAGATTGTTTCAAGAAAGGCGGATTTTCGTTCAAAAGTTTGAAAATCATCTTCGTATGCTCCAGTATAAGTCTAAGAAGTTCAACTTAGAAAAAAGGGGGGTTACGACGGAGTATAGGAAGTATCGGGAAGAGATCAAAAAACTACGGTTGGATTTGGAAAATCTATCATTTCAAGAGTTTTTGGAACCGTTCAGAAGTCAATCTGGATATCCAATGCAATATCCATTGCAATATCAATCAATGCAATGTCAACCTTCTAATAAACCAGTGCTTTTTCGTGGAAGACGGTTTGTTTGGGACTCCTTTCTAATCCAAGAGGATCCGGACGTTTTGTTTTCAGACGAAGAAGTGTTTTCCAATGAAGAACTGATGCAAAGGCTTTATACCAGTGGAGCTTATGCCTGTTTAATAAGAATAGATCAAACCAAAAAACCACCACTTTTCCATTCAAAAAGGCTTTTTCGTAGATTTACTGTGATGACCAACCGGAACCTTTCTATTCCTTGTTTAGAAGAATTAGAAGAAAAAACAAAAAGAAAAAAGAAGAAACGAGATGTTCTCGTTTCTCAACAGAAGGAACCCCATATCGAGGCTTTGCAACGCATTCAAGGAAAGGGTATGAAATCGCAAATTCTACACGTACACATGGACAGTCCTTTAGCTCTGTATCACCGCTGGTTGATTGAAAATCCGCGGGGCCAAAGTGACCGCTGGGACTTGGTAATTGATCGCCAAAGATCTCTTGAAACCAATCGTTCAGTACCCAATGAACTTTTTCTTTCTAATATTCTCTCAGAGAATTATCAATATTTATTAAATCTGTTCCTTTCTAACAGAATGTTATTGAATCAAATGAC